AGCATCAATACTAATTTGATTGATCTATAATTAGATGAATTTGTTTATAGAAAGAACAAAAAAATCAAGAGCCCCGAGTCAATAAAGACTGAGAAAATTGACTCAAGAACACATTTCATTTTCCTTAGGAGCTCCATTGTAGAATTCAGGCCTAACCATTAATCGAGAAGCGATGGGAACGACGAAACCTGTGGATACATAAGATTCTATTGAAAACGAATCCTAATGATTCACTGGGTAGGATGGCGGAACAAACCCGGGGCCAATCCACTTTTATTCTGAAAGGTCATGTCATGGGATAACCCTACAACTGAAATAGATATTGAAAGAGTAAACATTCGCCCGCGAAAGTTTTTATTTTATTGGATTTATAAATTTTGGTCGATCCGATATGATAATAAAAAATACAAAACAAAATAAAGACTCGTTATAACAAAATGACATTATATTATCTATAACATTATCTCTAAATAATCTATAAAATAATTATCTAAATTATCTATAACTATTAACTATAAATAGAAAAATAGAATATATGTTTAATTAATATTAATTATATAAACTATCAAAACAAGATATACAAATTTATATTTCTAATAGATTAGATAAAATAATAGATTAGATAAAATCTCAATGAATCCCACGATTCAGTATATTATTCATTAAATACACGTATATTATTTTAGAATTGTTTCATTCGCGAGGAGCTGGATGAGAAGAAACTCTCATGTCCGGTTCTGTAGTAGAGATGGAATGAATTGATAAACAACCATCAACTATAACCCCAAAAGAACCAGATTCCGTAAACAACATAGAGGAAGAATGAAAGGAATATCTTATAGAGGTAATTGTATTTGCTTCGGTAGATATGCTCTTCAGGCACTTGAACCCGCGTGGATCACATCTAAACAAATAGAAGCAGGGCGGCGAGCAATGACACGAAATGTGCGCCGCGGTGGAAAAATATGGGTACGTATATTTCCAGACAAACCAGTTACAGTAAGACCCGCGGAAACGCGTATGGGTTCAGGAAAAGGATCTCCCGAATATTGGGTAGCTATCGTTAAACCGGGTAGAATACTTTATGAAATGGGCGGAGTAGCAGAAAGTGTAGCCAGAAAGGCTATTTCAATAGCGGCATCCAAAATGCCTATACGAACTCAATTCATTATTTCAGGATAGGAATGTAAAACCAAAGGAAAGAGGTCTTTGGAATAAAAAAAAACAATTGTAGGTTTCTTTTTTTTATTATTTTGGACAAACAATATTTCTTTTTTTTTACTTCGCCCCTTTGCATCAAAAGAGCAAATAAAAAAAAAATGATATGATTCAACCTCAAACCCATTTAAATGTAGCGGACAACAGCGGGGCCCGAGAATTGATGTGTATTCGAATCATAGGAGCTAGTAATCGACGATATGCTCATATTGGTGACGTTATTGTTGCTGTAATCAAGGAAGCAATACCAAATACACCTTTAGAAAAATCTGAAGTGATCAGAGCTGTAATTGTACGTACTAGTAAAGAACTCAAACGTGACAACGGTATGATACTGCGATATGATGACAATGCTGCGGTTGTTATTGATCAAGAAGGAAATCCCAAAGGAACTAGAATTTTTGGTGCGATCGCACGGGAATTGAGACAGTTAAATTTCACTAAAATAGTTTCATTAGCGCCTGAAGTACTATAAGTATAATAAAGATGAGACTATAATATAGTTAGAACATTTGAATAAAATAGATAAAATTAATTAGTAGATTTGTCTCACGCATATATCTTTAACAATTCATAAAAAAAAAATATATATTATATATAAAGAAAGAAAAAAAAAAGCATGTTGATTATATCAAAATTCGGGGGCAACAATAATTTTAGTTTATCATGGGTAAAGACACTATTGCTGATATAATAACTTCTATACGCAATGCTGACATGAATAGAAAGGGAACGGTTCGAATACCATCTACTAACATCACCGAAAACCTTGTTAAAATACTGTTAAGAGAAGGTTTTATTGAAAACGTGAGGAAACATCAAGAAAGCAACAAATATTTTTTGGTTTTAACCCTACGACATAGAAGGAATAGGAAAGGGCCATATAAAACTGTTTTAAAGTTAAAACGGATCAGTCGACCCGGTCTACGAATCTATTCGAACTATCAACGAATTCCTAGAATTTTAGGCGGGATGGGGATTGTAATTCTTTCTACTTCTCGGGGTATAATAACGGACCGAGAGGCCCGACTAGAACGAATTGGCGGAGAAATTTTGTGTTATATATGGTAAGCTTTCTTATATCCAACTTAGATATGGAACTTTACTATTTATTGGTGAAACAAAAAAAGAGAAAGAGCGGGTTTCTAATATCACTCTACTCCTACATTAGTTAATACTTCAAAGAGGTTTTACCTGGAATAAAAGAAGAAAAATGGATTCGTGGAAGTTTAATTACTGAATCACTTCCGAATGCTATATTTAAGATTCGGTTAGATAATGA